CAGATAATAATCTATATGGGATTTCCTAAATTATTAATTGAAGATAAACCCCGAAGAATCGAAGAATTACAGATGAATGTTCAAAAAGAACTTAATTGTGTCAACAGAAAACTCAATATTGCTATTACCAGAATTTCCAATCCGTACGGGCATCCTAATATTCTTGCAGAATTTATAGCCGGCCAATTAAAAAACCGCGTTTCTTTTCGAAAAGCAATGAAAAAAGCTATTGAATTAACTGAACAGGCGAATACAAAAGGAATTCAAGTACAAATTGCAGGACGTATCGACGGAAAAGAAATTGCACGTGTTGAATGGATCAGAGAAGGCAGAGTTCCTTTACAAACAATTGAAGCTAAAATTGATTATTGTTCCTATACAGTTCGAACTATTTATGGGGTCTTAGGAATAAAAATTTGGATATTCGTAGACGAAGAATAACAAATTTTATTTGTCTTTACATTTTATCCAAGGATAAAAAACTAAAACTATGTAGTATAACACTATACAGACAGCAATAAAAAAATTACAGTCTTCTTTTTTTGTTTAAGAAAAAATAAGCAATTCTATAAGGTTGAATAAAAATTTCCATCAAAACTCCTTTGATATAATTGCTATGCTTAGTGTGTGACTCGTTAGTTTAGGATTCGATTAGACTAAGAAAAAAAAATAAAAAAGAACTTACCTAATAAGAGCAACTAATAACTATAGCATTAATAAATAACCTAAGCAACTCATTGCTTCGCATTATCTGGATCCAAAAAAATAAGTCAAGATATGGTAGACTGATCATATAATTGTAGCAACTGAATTTTTTTTACAAAAAAAAAAGAATAACGAAATATTATTAATTATTATAAGTTATGAAAGGTAATTGAAAAGTATGCGGATAAACGGAAGGATGAAAGAAAGAAAGAAAAAATTTGAATATTAATGATCTATTATTCCAATTTGGAAAGTCTATGAGGTCACTGTAATAAAAACAATGTAATAAAGCATGAATACAGATTCATTCATAATAATTAAATAAATCTGTTCGTTCTGAAAACAAAAAATTAAGAGCCTTGAGCCAATAAAAACTGAGAAAATTGACTCTAAAATAAATAAAAAAATGAAATTAAAAATTTCAGGTAATAGCTCCATTGTAGAATTCGGGCCTAACGATTAATCAAGAGGCGATGGGAACGACGGAACCCATGAATATAGAGGATTCAATTGAAAAAGAAATCTTAGTAATTCATTGGACAGGATGGCGGAATAAACCATAAACTTTATTATCTATTCTGATTTTTATTCTGAGACCTCGTGGGATAAACATCAAACTTAAATAGATATTGAAAGAGTAAATATTCGCCGGCGAATATATATATATTTTTTTTTCAAATAAAAAACGAAAAAGATAAAAGAAAATGTCGTTTTTGTTAGAATATTCTAACAAAAACGACATTCTAGATAATGATATTACGTTATTTTTAAATAAATATAATTTTTAAATAAATATAAATAGAATTCATCTTGGATTCCATTTTGAAAAAGACATACACAAATTTAGAAAAGATCAGATGAAATTTCAAAAAAGACCATGATTAATAGGATTAATCATTAACTACATCTATATATTAATACAAGCTTTTTAGTACTTTTATTCGCGAGGAGCTGGATGAGAAGAAACTCTCACGTTCAGTTCTGTAGTAGAGATGGAATTTCTAATTTATAAAAAACCCATCAACTATAACCCAAAAAGAACCAGATTTCGTAAACAACATCGAGGAAGACTAAAAGGAATATCTTCTCGTGGGAATCGTATTTGTTTTGGCAGATATGCTCTTCAAACACTTGAACCCGCTTGGATCACATCTAGACAAATAGAAGCAGGGCGACGAGCGATGTCACGAAATGTACGACGTGGGGGAAAAATTTGGGTACGTATATTTCCAGACAAACCAGTTACAGTAAGACCGGCGGAAACGCGTATGGGTTCTGGTAAAGGATCCCCGGAGTATTGGGTAGCTGTGGTTAAACCAGGTAAAATCCTTTATGAAATGGGTGGTGTACCCGAAAATATAGCCAGAAAAGCTATTTCAATAGCGGCATCAAAAATGCCTATAAAAACCCAATTCATTATTTCTGAATAGGAATATAGAATGAAAAAGCTAAATAACATTTAAGGATAAAAAGATTATCGGTTTTATTTTTTTGACAAACAATATTTTTTTACTTAGTCCTTTGTATTAAAAGAAGAGATACAAAAAAATGATATGATTCAACCACAAACCTATTTGAATGTAGCAGACAACAGCGGGGCTCGAGAATTGATGTGTATTCGAATAATAGGAGCTAGTAATCGCCGATATGCTCATATTGGTGACGTTATTGTTGCTGTAATCAAGGAAGCAATACCTAATACTCCTCTAGAAAGATCAGAAGTGATCAGAGCAGTAATTGTACGTACTTGTAAAGAACTCAAACGTAATAATGGGACGATAATACGATATGATGACAACGCCGCAGTTGTCATTGATCAAGAAGGGAATCCAAAAGGAACTCGAGTTTTTGGGGCGATCCCACGGGAATTGAGACAATTAAACTTTACTAAAATAGTTTCATTAGCTCCTGAGGTCTTATAAGACCTAAATATCGATAGTTAGTATAGGATTTAAAAAAATGGTATTGAAATAACATTAATTAATCGATTGTGTATCATGCATATACCCTTAATAAAAAAATATTAATAATTTAATTCATATATTAATATATAATTCGTCTATATCTATATATAAAATATAAATAAAAGAAAAAGAACATGTTGATTATATCAAAATTATATAACAATAAGGAATTTTAACTTATCATGGGGAAAGACACTATTGCTGATATAATAACCTCTATACGAAATGCTGACATGACTAGAAAAGGAACAGTTCGGATAGGGTCGACTAACATCACCGAAAGCATTGTTAAAATACTTTTACGGGAGGGTTTTATCGAAAACGTAAGGAAACATCGTGAAAACAATCAATATTTTTTGATTTTAACCCTAAAACATAGACGAAATAATAAAGAATCCTATAAAACTATTTTAAATTTAAAGCGAATAAGTCGACCGGGTCTACGAATCTATTCCAACTCTCAACGAATTCCACGAATTTTAGGCGGAATAGGAATTGTAATCCTTTCGACTTCTCAAGGTGTAATGACAGACCGAGAAGCTAGACTAAAAAGAATCGGTGGAGAAATTTTGTGTTATATATGGTAATCCTTCTAATATAAAAATTGGATATCCGGAATTTACCATTTGTGAAAAAGGGGGTTGTGTAATACCACCCCTGCTAAAAATAAAAAAATTTTAGCAAGTTCTTAGGTATAAGTTAATCAGGGGACAGCCGCTTTATAGACTCCATAACAAGGATTCAAAAGAGTAAGTGTTTTTTTCAATTTCAACAGTCCTTTCACGAAGATACAATTAAAGATTCAAAAATATCAAGAAACCTTTCTTTCGTCCAACAAAACAACAAGTATATTCACAGAATTAAGGAATAATAACTATGAAAATAAGGGCTTCCGTTCGTAAAATTTGTGAAAAGTGTCGACTAATCCGTAGGAGGGGACGAATTATAGTAATTTGTTCCAACCCGAGGCATAAACAAAGACAAGGATAATCTTACTAAAGGAAATAAAATAAAGGAAAGGGCACTTCCAAGGAGCTGGCAAAAAAAAAGTCCGTTTTGACATGAAATGGATATATCCATATATTTCTTGTGAAATGAAAAAATATGGCAAAACCTATATTAAGAATTGGTTCACGTAAAAATACACGTAGTGGTTCACGTAAAAATGTACGTAGAATACCAAAGGGAGTTATTCATGTTCAAGCAAGTTTCAACAATACCATTGTGACCGTTACAGATGTACGGGGTCGGGTTATTTCTTGGTCCTCCGCGGGTACTTGTGGATTCAGGGGTACAAGAAGAGGAACACCTTTTGCTGCTCAAACCGCAGCAGGAAATGCTATTCGATCAGTAGTGGATCAAGGTATGCAACGAGCTGAGGTAAGGATAAAAGGCCCTGGACTGGGAAGAGATGCAGCATTACGAGCTATTCGTAGAAGCGGTATACTTTTAAGTTTCGTACGAGATGTAACCCCTATGCCACATAACGGTTGTAGACCCCCTAAAAAAAGACGTGTATAGAACTAAATAAAAGCTGAAAGGGTTTCAAGAGAAATAAACGATTCAATGATCTGATCAAATAAAATTACTATGGTTCGAGAGAAAGTCAAAGTATCTACTCGGACACTACAGTGGAAGTGTGTTGAATCAAGAAGAGACAGTAAGCGTCTTTATTATGGACGCTTTATTCTGTCTCCACTTATGAAAGGTCAAGCCGACACAATAGGCATTGCGATGCGAAGAGCTTTACTTGGCGAAATAGAAGGAACATGTATTACACGTGCAAAATCTGAGAACATACCACATGACTATTCTAACATAGTAGGTATTCAAGAATCAGTACATGAAATTTTAATGAATTTGAACGAGATTGTATTAAGAAGTAATCTATACGGAACGCGCAACGCGCTTATTTGTGTCAAAGGTCCCGGATATATAACTGCTCGAGACATAATTTTACCGCCCTCTGTGGAAATAGTTGATAATACACAGCATATAGCTACCTTAACGGAACCAATAGATTTGTGTATTGGATTAAAAATCGAGAGGAATCGCGGATATAGCCTAAAAATGTCAAATAACTTTGAAGACAGAAGTTATCCTATAGATGCAGTATTCATGCCTGTTCAAAACGCGAATCATAGTATTCATTCTTATGGGAATGGGAATGAAAAACAAGAGATTCTTTTTCTAGAAATATGGACAAATGGAAGTTTAACTCCTAAAGAAGCACTTCATGAAGCCTCCCGGAATTTGATTAATTTATTTATTCCTTTTCTACATGTAGAAGAAGAAACGTTCTATTTAGAGAACAATCAACATCAAGTTACT